GGTATTTTTTTCACTCAAGACTGGGTCTCTATGCCAGGTGTTCTGCCCGTGGCTTCAGGGGGTATTCATGTTTGGCATATGCCTGCCCTAACCGAAATCTTTGGGGATGATTCCGTACTACAGTTCGGTGGAGGAACTTTAGGGCACCCTTGGGGAAATGCACCCGGTGCAGTAGCTAATCGGGTGGCTTTAGAAGCATGTGTACAAGCTCGTAATGAGGGACGTGATCTTGCTCGTGAAGGTAATGATATTATTCGTGAAGCTTGCAAATGGAGCCCTGAGCTAGCCGCTGCTTGTGAAATATGGAAAGAGATCACATTCGATTTCGACCCAGTGGATAAGCTAGATAAAGAGACAAAATAAGCGCGTATAATTCAGCAATTCCTGTTTGTTCTCCTAATTTATTGCAATGAAACTTGGCCCAATCTTTTCCTAAAAAAAAGAAAGATTGGGCCGAATAAAGAATAAACATCTTATACTAATCCTATACTATGAACTATGAGGGTCTTTGTGTATTTGCATATATCTTTTATATGTACAGACCTTACGATATACAATACGATATACAAGTATATACAAAATCTAAACATAATAAGATAAGATCGAAGGAAGACTAAACAACTTCTCTATTCTATTATTTATTGTTGGAGCCATAGGCTGAATTATGGATCCTTGGGATTGGATTGGTGGATCATTTTATTCAAGCCAAGGGAAGGATTCCTTCTACCCCTATCCTGTATATTGTCTTTTTCGTTCCCTGTTGTAATAGAAACTCATTTTATTATTTGACTATATGACACGAGATTCTACGAGACGAGAATTCATTTTTAATTTATGGGAAGAAACAACTATGTATCTTTTTGATGAGAATTGAAAGTTTTACATGAGAGAAACCTGTCTTTATATATCTTTTTTTGAAGAAAAGATTCTATCATAATCACTATCATAATATTGAAATGATTTACCGGATTCCTCAAAAGGAGAATCCTTTCTTTTCAAGACTCACTCGTTTTTGATTAACAATCTTAATGATTGGATTATATGCTTCATTTGAATTCTGATGAGAAAGAAAAAGAAAGAAAAAATAAAGAGTAAAATGATTTTTTATTCATCGAATGACTATTCATTTATTAGTATTAGGTTTTCATAAAATAGGGGGCAGAAAGAATCTATGGAAAAATGTTGGTTCAATTCGATGTTGTCTAACAAGAAGTTAGAACATAGGTGTGGACTAAGTAAATCAATGGATAGTCTTGATGCTCTTGGACATACCAGTGGAAGTGAAGAACCTATGAAAAATGATGCGGAGAAAAAGATTCCTAGTTGGGACAGTTCTAGTTTCAGTAATATTAATTATCTAAATTATTTATTTGATAGCAGGAATATTTGGAGTATGATCTCTGATCATACTTTTTTAGTTAGAAATAGTAATGGTGACACTTATTCTGTATATTTTGATATTGAAAATCAGATTTTTGATATTGACAATGCTAGTTCTTTTTTGAGTGAACTAGAGATTCTTTTTCCTAGTTATTTGAATAGCGGGTCTAATAGTAGTAATTACTACTATTATTATTCCATGTATGATACTCAATCTAATTGGAATAATCACATTAATAGTTGCATTGATAGTTATCTTCGTTTTGAAATCAGTCTGAATAGTGACATTTACAGTGGTATCGACAGTTACATTTCTAGTTTCATTTGTACGGAAAGTCTAAGTAGTATTGAAAGTAGAAATTCTAGTATCAAAACTAGTAGCAGTTATTTCAATATAAGAGAAAGATCTAATGATTTCGATATAAATACAAAATACAAACAGTTATGGGTTCAATGTGATAATTGTTATGGATTAAATTATAAGAAATTTTTTAGTTCAAAAATGAATATTTGTGAACACTGCGGATATCATTTGAAAATGAGTAGTTCAGATAGAATCGAACTCTTTATTGATCCTGGCACTTGGGAGCCTATGGATGAAGATATGGTCTCTATGGACCCCATTGAATTTCATTCAGAGGAGGAACCTTATATAGATCGCATCTCTTTTTATCAAATAAAAACGGGTTTAACTGAAGCTGTTCAAACGGGCGTAGGTCAACTAAATAGTATTCCCATAGCAATTGGAGTTATGGATTTTCAGTTTATGGGAGGTAGTATGGGATCCGTAGTAGGTGAGAAAATCACCCGTTTGATCGAGTATGCTACTAATCGATCTCTACCTGTCATTATTGTGTGTGCTTCTGGAGGAGCACGCATGCAAGAAGGGAGTTTGAGCTTGATGCAAATGGCTAAAATATCTTCTGCTTCATATGATTATCAATCAAATAAAAAGTTATTCTATGTATCAATCCTTACATCTCCTACAACTGGCGGAGTTACAGCGAGTTTTGGTATGTTGGGAGATATCATTATTGCTGAACCTAATGCCTACATTGCGTTTGCGGGTAAAAGAGTAATTGAACAAACATTGAAAAAGACAGTACCCGACGGTTCACAAGCGGCTGAGTATTTATTCCATAAGGGCTTATTCGACCCAATCGTACCACGTAATCCTTTAAAAGGTGTTCTTAATGAGTTATTTCAGCTACATGGTTTCCTTCCCTTAAATCAAGATTAAAAAAAGATTTTAAAAAAGATTGAAATTCTTCATTTTCAAATGGAAGTATAGCACTAGCTTCAGTTCTTTTTCTTTGTAGCGAATAAGCATTTAGTTCATTAGAATGAAAAAAACAAAACTAAGAAGATGGTGTTTTCTTTGGGGACATCAGTTATAAGTGTAGTAAGAGTCAGAAGTTTTGGATAATTACTTTTTCCCCCGGATCCTTTTTTTATTCTACCTCTCTTCCTGATTAGAAATAAGCATCCCTCTATCGACAAGATAAAAAAGGATTTCTTTCTCCTTCCGGGAAAGAAAAAGAAATTTCTTCGTCCTTTTGACATATTCATATATAGAACAACGAAAAATAGATAAAAAAAGATATCGAAAAAATGAAAAGAAAATAGTAAAAAAGAAGAAATCTCAAATCAAAGAAAGAAAATAGAAATATTCAAATAACAAATAATAAGAATATAGAGGTTCTTTCTATTTACCGAGAATCCCCGTTTTTCACTAGGAATCCCTGTTTGTTGGATAAGATTGGTTAAAGTCGGGAACTCATAAGAAACTCTTTTCTATCTTTCCTTTCAAAACAAAAAAAGGTGTTTTGAAAGGAAAGATAGAAAAGACGATGAAGATAAGGATGGGAGAAGAAGAATCCAATTTCTGAAAGCGGATTCTCATACATATTCGTGTAGAAAGAGGAATAGGTACACTTCATTTAGTTCTACATTCGTTATTGATTCTGAAATACTTCATATTAAGATTCTCTTAATATTCTTTCTAATAGATAGACTTATCATAAGATATCTTTATAATTATAATTTATAATTATAATAGGTACAAATATGAAATCGAGGTACCCATTCTATGATAGATTTGAACTTTCCCTCTATTTTTGTTCCTTTAGTGGGCCTAGTCTTTCCGGCAATCGCAATGGCTTCTTTATCTCTTTATGTCCAAAGAAATAAGATTGTCTAAATATGATGGGACCAAATCTCATCAATTTCTTTCAACACTGGATCATCATACAGATGCTTTTTTAATGTAATATGGTAGGATATATGATATGTGGCCTTTCCGAAAACAAATGGAAGAGTGGTTTTGTTATGTATGCCGATGCATAATATACGCATTAATGCATGTATATGCGGTTATAGCTTAAGAAATTAAATGATTAAATTCAAAATGATCAGCAAATATTTTTTGAAAAATATTTGAAATAGAAACTCAATGTATCTAACCAATTATTCCTAATGGTTACCGTCGGAATGCTTCTAGTTGATGAAAGTTACTTCGGGATCAAGCAATAAAGTCGAGTCAAATCCATTTGGGTTATTCTCTCAATTCCAATCGAATGCAACTGGATCTAGTATAGTATGAACTGGCGATCAGAACTTATATGGATAGAACTTATAACGGGGTCTCGAAAAACAAGTAATTTTTGCTGGGCCTGTATCCTTTTTTTAGGTTCACTAGGATTCTTAGTGGTTGGAACTTCCAGTTATCTTGGTAAAAATCTGATATCCGTATTTCCGTCTCAGCAAATTCCTTTTTTCCCACAAGGGATCGTGATGTCTTTCTATGGGATCGCAGGTCTATTCATTAGTTCTTATTTGTGGTGCACAATTTCATGGAATGTAGGTAGTGGTTATGACCGATTCGATAGAAAAGAAGGGATAATGTCCCTTTTTCGTTGGGGATTTCCTGGAAGAAATCGTCGCATCTTCCTTCGTTTCTTTCTGAAAGATATCCAATCAATCAGAATGGAGGTGAGAGAGGGTCTTTTTCCTCGTCGTGTCCTTTATATGGAAATCAGGGGCCAAGGAGCCATTCCCTTGACCCGTACTGATGAGAATTTGACTCCACGAGAAATTGAACAAAAAGCTGCCGAATTGGCCTATTTCTTGCGCGTACCCATTGAAGTATTTTGAAATGAACTGAAGAATCAATCTCAGCATGAGAGAAGGAACTTAATGTATCTCAAAAGCAGGAGGAAGTATATGGAACAATATTCATAAAATAGAATATAACTAATCAAATAAAATAGATTAAGGAGAATATAAGCTATTTGTACACAAAAACTCTTTTTTATACGCATACACATGGCGTCCAGCTTCACCTTTTATACTAGTAAAAGGTCTAATAAGCATAGATTCATCAAATATCCTAACATGTCTTTTGTTTTCGTAAAATATAATTCCTCTTTTTAGGCCTTTGAATTGATACCCTATCCCCGCGCTGCGGTTAGATAGTGAAATCTTTCGAATTTGAAATAGAAATAAAAGAATTAAAGGATCCGGTAGGGTTCGTCTTTAAATCCAAATTATATTCGTTAGTTCAAATGGGTTTTCGAGTCTTCATGGAAAGGAAGAAATGAAGAGGAAATCGGTTACAATTTGCCTAATCGAGATCTCTGGAATATGGAAAGAGTATTTACTTCTTTTTTTTTTCATTTGAAAAGGGCCTTCTTCTATGTTCTATTCTAGATTATTCTAGATCCAAAGACTCAATTCTTACACAAAAACAAAAATAGGAAAAGATCCATAGGTTCGATACCTTGTTCTTGTTAGAGTTATAGGCTCTTGTTATATAACTCGTGCTTCATAGAAATCTCAGATAGAATCGACGAATGAAACAGGTTCATTAACAATTCACATCACAGATACAGAATGAAAAAAAAGAAAGCATTGGCTTCCCTCCCATATCTTGTGTCTATACTCTTTTTGCCCTGGTGGGTTTCTCTTTCATTTAAGAAATGTCTAGAAACTTGGATTCTGAATTGGTGGAATACCAGGCAATCCGAAATCCTTTTGAATGATATTCAAGAGAAAAATGTTCTAGAAAAATTTCTGGAATTAGAAGAACTATTCCTGTTGGACGAGATGATAAAGGAGTACTCGGAGACACATATGCAAAGGCTTCGTATAGGAATGCACAAGGAAACAATACAATTGGTCCAAAGACACAATGAATCTCATTTCCATATCATTTTGCATTTCTCTACAAATCTAATCTGTTTCGCTATTCTAAGTGGTTATTTTGTTCTGGGTAATGAAGAACTTTTCATTCTAAATTCTTGGATTCAGGAATTTCTCTATAACTTAAGTGATACAATCAAAGCTTTTTCGATTCTTTTAGTTACTGATTTATGGATCGGATTTCACTCGACCCATGGTTGGGAACTAATGATTGGTTCGATCTACAACGATTTTGGATTGGCTCAGAATGATCAGATTATATCTGGTCTTGTTTCCACTTTTCCAGTGATTCTAGATACAATTGTGAAATATTGGATCTTCCGTTTTTTAAATCGTGTATCTCCTTCGCTTGTAGTAATTTATCATTCAATGAATGAATGAATAATTCATTAGATCTTTTGATATCAATCAAATCAGAATCTTTCTTCGTGTATAAAGAAATCATTTTTCATCTTACTTATTCTTTATACTTCTACCTTTTCAATTCAAGGTATTCATACTATATTCCACCAGTACAATTATTTCAGTAAAATCAATACAATGGCAAACTCGTGGATAGGGAATTCTACTAGCTACCTATCGAATTTATTGTAGAAATTCCGGGGATCAATGATTGGACCATGCAAAATAGAAAGACTTTTTCTTGGGTAAAAGAACAGATGACTCGATCCATTTATGTATCGATCATGATATATGTAATAACTCGAGCATCTATTTCAAATGCATATCCCATTTTTGCGCAGCAGGGTTATGAAAATCCACGAGAAGCAACTGGGCGAATTGTATGTGCCAATTGCCATTTAGCTAATAAGCCCGTGGATATTGAAGTTCCGCAAGCTGTACTTCCTGATACTGTATTTGAAGCAGTTGTTCGAATTCCTTATGATATGCAACTGAAACAAGTTCTTGCTAATGGTAAAAAGGGAGCTTTGAATGTAGGAGCTGTTCTTATTTTACCCGAGGGATTCGAATTAGCCCCCCCCGATCGTATTTCTCCCGAAATGAAAGAAAAGATGGGCAATCTTTCTTTTCAGTGTTATCGTCCTAATAAAAGAAATATTCTTGTGATAGGTCCTGTTCCCGGTCAAAAATATAGTGAAATCGTCTTTCCTATTCTTTCCCCCGACCCTGCTACGAAAAAAGACATTCACTTCTTAAAATATCCCATATATGTAGGTGGGAACAGAGGAAGGGGTCAGATTTATCCTGATGGTAGTAAGAGTAACAATACAGTTTATAATGCTACATCAGCTGGTATAGTAAGCAGAATAGCACGTAAAGAAAAGGGGGGATATGAAATAACCATAGTTGATGTATCAGAAGGACGTCAAGTGGTTGATATTATACCTCCAGGACCAGAACTTCTTGTTTCAGAAGGTGAATCCATCAAGCTTGATCAACCATTAACAAGTAATCCAAATGTAGGAGGGTTTGGTCAGGGAGACGCAGAAATAGTGCTTCAAGATCCATTACGAGTCCAAGGCCTTCTGTTCTTCTTGGCATCTGTGATTTTGGCACAAATATTTTTGGTTCTGAAAAAGAAACAGTTTGAAAAGGTTCAGTTGTACGAAATGAATTTCTAGATCTAGAGATTCCTTAAAAGAAAGTTGGTAAAAGTGCCAAATTCTTGTTGATTGATAGAATGATATATGATTCAAAAGATTCTATAAGTCTTTTCTTTGTTTGTTTTTTTTTTTTTTTTTTTGATACTCTTTTTTCTTTTGCAGGATTTCTGAAACTCATTACTTGTATACCATTCCTAATGATAGAAAAGAAACATACAAATACAAAGGAATAGAATACAAGGCAAGGACGGGAAAAATGAAAGGAAAAAGGATTTCTAGAAAGTATTCTTAGTCTTCCTAATCGTCTATTTGATTCGATACAAGACGACACAAGAAAAGGATTTTCTTGTGTCGT